TCTAAAAAATATACTATTATAAAAAATAGAAGAAAATATATTCGAAATAGCTCGAAATATATTCTATAACTAGAATATAGAAGAAAGATATTATATAAAATTATATAAATAGAAAAATTAAAAATTATAGAAAATAGAAATATATTCGAAAATAAAAAATATTCTAAAAAAATAGAAATATATTAGATTAGAATTAAATAATTTATTATTATTAGATATTAATTTTGGATATTACAATATTCTAATACTACTAATAGATTACTAATAATATATTCAAATATTCTATAGAATATTCTATTTTTTTTTCTCAAAAAACATTTCTAAAGATAGATTCTAAACGAAAGTCGAAAAGAAACTAAAATAAAGCATTATAATAGTAATTATATTAATTTTTTAAAATTTTTAATTTTCGAATTAATTAGAATTCTAGAGTTTCTTACTTTTGTTATTATAAATATCAACTTATATTCCCTCTTCAAATAGGAATACTACCGCTGGTTTTATGAAAAAACGCCAAAGCCCCTTATCGGATTTGAACCGATGACTTACGCCTTACCATGGCGTTACTCTACCACTGAGTTAAAGGGGCTCATTTGATTCAATTCTTGAATGATCTACTATGTGGATAAGATAGATCTAAGAAAATAGATTAGAAATTCAATCTATAAATCTAGAAAAAGTAAGTAACTATATTAGAAACTATATTCTAATAGAATATTAATTAAATATTAGAATATTAATTAAATATTAAATAAATTTTTATTAAATAAATTATTTAATTAGAATTTGAAATTAGTATTCTCGATTATAATTATTAGATTATAATTATTATATTAAAATGAAATTATTATAATCGATAATATAATGGATAATGGCGATTAGAATGAATCTTAATATAACAATAAAAAAATTCTATGGAATCTGAAAGGTGCAAAGATTCTTCAAATCGAGTCATACCATTTTCTTATATTGACAATTTAAAAAAACTGTTCATACTATGAACATAGTATGCTGGCGGTCGGGCAAATGTGCCCCCATCGTCTAGTGGTTCAGGACATCTCTCTTTCAAGGAGGCAACGGGGATTCGACTTCCCCTGGGGGTAGGGTATTACGAACGGAAGGGGATAGTGGATTCTTTTTTTTTAATAAAAAAATCTGGAATTGATTCTTCCTGGGTCGATGCCCGAGCGGTTAATGGGGACGGACTGTAAATTCGTTGGCAATATGTCTACGCTGGTTCAAATCCAGCTCGGCCCAATAATTCAATGATCTGACATGAAATAAGCCCCTTGTTCTCGCGAAATGCCTGATACGGAAAAAGGGAAAAGTTCGGATATATCTCGACTTGTTCTTTATTTTATTTGTTTTATTTATTTTTTTTCTCAAAATTCTGATCTTGCTAATCATCTAGACTCAGATCCGGATTTGTAAGTATAAAGTCTAAGAATAAAGAGTAATGTAAAGAAAAAAGAGTCTTTTTTTTTTACATTGAAAGATTTTTTTTTATTCGACTTTGATTTGAAATAATGAAAAGATTACTAGCAATCCCTGTCCCTTTGTATCATTAAAGTGTATATCCATGTGAATATCACACTCCCCTTTCTGTTACAAGTACAAGGCGTTGATTTCAATCGAAAATCGAAATATAAAAAAGGGTTTGAATGAAATCATAATAATATGTATGCTGTACATTTTATTGCATTTACCGGGGATTGTAGTTCAATTGGTCAGAGCACCGCCCTGTCAAGGCGGAAGCTGCGGGTTCGAGCCCCGTCAGTCCCGACGGATCTAATAATATATTAAAAAAAATTTAATAAAACAAATACATCAACTCATATCTCCCTCTTCTGCGAAAGGGGAGCAAATAACACAATTTCATTTTCATTCCCAGGGGGATACTTCTTTTTTTTTTTATTTATTCTTATTACTTAATTTTACTTAATTCTTAATTTATTTAATATTTCTATATTTAATTCTTATTTAATTCTATTTAAATATTTTCTATACAAAACAAATTCTAGTTAATTTGAAATTTTATTTACTATTCAATTGAATTTGAATATTTGGAATATTTAATTTATTAATATTATGGAATTTATATTATTAAATAAAATTATTAAATTAATTATTATTAAATAATTAATATTTTAATATTTACATATTAAATAGTTACATAAACATAATTAATAGTTACTTAATAGTTACATAATTAAGATTTAACTATTTAATTTTTTTTCTTTTTTCAACTAGTACTGATTAATCGAAACATATGTTAATTAGTACAATTATTGGTAGCGTCATATTCAAGATTTAAAAAGATACTCTACTTAGTTTGGATTTTTCGATTACTCCTGACCCGTATAATGAAATCGACTCGAGTACCATATCTTTTCCGGTAGCCCCATACACAACACAAATAAATCACACAAAAAAATCGGATTTGTAGGATACAAAATGAATTTAATTTCTTTGATAGAATCCTTTTTTTTTTTAAGTACCT